CAAATTTGCAGATTTATCTTTTTTTTTTGAACTTCCTGGATTAGTGTAAGATAGAAATATGTCTATCTAATCTTAACAAAATGAATGAATCAATGAATGAAAGTGTAAGAAATGAAGTTTAATTCCCCTTTCTGGTCTGCCCGACCAATCATTCCAAAAAGGTCCTATACCTCGTATTATTTCTATTCTACCTATCCTATTTAGTTTATTATTTTATTTATTTTTTTTAATATTCAATATTTCATATAAATATTGTTTTAATAATATCGATTTATAATTAATATCTATTTATTCTTAGATTTCTTTTTTTATTTATTTTATTCTTTGATAGAATTCTATTTCTAATTCATTAAAAATATTTAATTATATTTAAATATAATATTTAAAATTAAATAGAATCTATTTAATGAAAATAATATTAAAAAAAAATGGAAGGGTGATTAGAATGAATGATTCATAAATACGAATCAAAAGATTCTATGAAATCATGAAAGAGAGAAAGATCTTTCAGATTTAATCATACCTTTAATCATACCACATTATATTGACAATTTCAAAAAACTGTTCATACTATGAATATAGTATGATGACGATCGGGCAAGTATGCCCCCATCGTCTAGTGGTTCAGGACATCTCTCTTTCAAGGAGGCAGCGGGGATTCGAATTCCCCTGGGGGTAGGGTATTACGAAAGGGAGTTGATCATGGATTATCAATAAGCCTGGAATTTATTCTTCCCGGGTCGATGCCCGAGCGGTTAATGGGGGCGGACTGTAAATTCGTTGGCAATATGTCTACGCTGGTTCAAATCCAGCTCGGCCCAATAATTCGCCGATCCACCACGAAATGATAGAACCCATTTGTTGTTCCCCAGAAATGCCTGATCGGAATACGGAAGAATAAAAAAAAACTACAATTTTCTGATATATTTTACTGCTGTTCATTTGCTTTCTTTATTTTATCTCACAAATTCTGATCTTGCTTGCTAATGATATAGATTCATACTAGATTCATATAACGATCTGAAACTATAAAGTCTAAGGAAAAGAATCAAATAAAGAATAAATATAAATAAAAAAACTCTTTTTTTTTTATTGAAAGATTAATTTGATTCTTAATCAAATTATAAAAAATAAAAGGATTATTAACAATCCCTGAGACGCTCCCGCTAAAGTGCATATCCGTGTGGATATCCAATATATCACTCGCGTTTCTGTTACAATATGACTTATTCTAATCTAAATATCGAAAATCTAAATAAAATATATAAAAAATAAAGGGTTTGAATGAAATCATAAGAATATGTATGATGTACACTTTATTTTATTTCCTTGGGATTGTAGTTCAATTGGTCAGAGCACCGCCCTGTCAAGGCGGAAGCTGCGGGTTCGAGCCCCGTCAGTCCCGACGGATCCAAATCCAATTCCAATAAAAAAATACATCTGCATTTGCTGTGAAAAGGAGAACACATAGCAGAATTTCATTCCCAAGTGGGATACCCTCTATCTCTTATTTTATTTATTTATTAGTTTCTATTTATTTATTAGTTTCACATTTCTCATCAAAGAAATATGGAAATTCCCATTTATTCAACTAGTCCCGATTGATAGGAGAAAGACATATGTAGATTAGTACAATTATTGGTAGAATCATATTCAGGATTCCAAGAGATACCGTACGGAGTCTGGCTTTTTCGATTATTCCCGATCTGTGTAATAGGGTACTATACGTTTCCAGGAGTCTATACACAAATGGAATTTGTACGATACAAAAAAAAATTTAACATAGTAACTTTGATATAATACTTTTAAGATGAAAAGTATATCCCTTTAGGGCTCCGATTTTTTGTAACCTCAATTACTAATTTCAATTATTAATGTGAATTTGAAACAATTTATCTCATTAAAATTTCACACTGAATTTTTGATATATGCATCCCATAATTAATCCAAGGAAATAGGATATTAATAAAATAAAGCTCAAAGAAGGATCCCATTTCTATTAGAGAGGGCTATCTCTCTTTGTGAGGGAATGAATAATCTTTTTTAAGTTTAAGGTTCTTGCCGAAGAAAGAACAAACTTTTTAATGAATTTGATGAAATACTCGATTTTTTTATATCCGGACTCTCCTTATTATACTCCTTCTTTGTTTTCCAAAGAAGATTAGATCATTAAAAAGGGGGGGTTAGAACTAAACTTCTTCCTTTTTTACATTTCGCTTCTATTGGTTATTTTATTGGGATTTTTTATAACCAATGTAAGTAAGTATAAAGGCGGTCATATGATATTTCATCAGATGATTGTACAAAGGGGGGCGTAGCTTATAGAAAAGAAAGAATGATAAAGAAAGTAAAGAAATTATTGATCGGATCAGGAATAAAAATTGGAATTCGGTATGTATAAAAGATCTTCCTATGTTATACTATTTAATTCTCGACGATGAATCAATTTTATAGTTCAGATATTGTTATTCATGATATTGCTCCGATTTGATATCATCGAGATGTAATTCATCCCATTGAATATTGAATTTACATCCGAAAGATTTATCAGCTCTATGGGATTAAATCCCGAGTTATTGCGAATTAACTAAAAATGAAACGATTAGATTATGGAAGTAAATATTCTCGCATTTATTGCTACTGCACTGTTCATTCTAGTTCCTACTGCTTTTTTACTTATAATATACGTAAAAACAGTCAGCCAAAATGATTCATTTGAATGAAACTTGACTGTTTAGTTCTTCTCAATGCTTGAAAAGAAAAAAGAAAATAAAAAGTATTCAAATTTAGTGTCTTAAATGAAATAAGCGGACTAGAATCATCAGTATTCTATGAGATTCGATAGTATGGTAGAAAGAAATATATAAATCTTTCTACCATATTTATTATTGTTATTGTAGTATATAAAGTCTTACTGTATAAAGATAGAGGTTTAATATAGATCAATCTACAATATGTATCTTCATAGATATCAATTACATATGGATATCAATTACATATATGTAATGTATTTACATAACGTACCAATTCGATTTCTTTGCTTCATCTATTTAATTTGTGTTGATTCCAATCATCAATCTGAAAAAATCGAAGGGCAATTCTTACTCTTACGATTCGAATTCCTAGAATTTCTGATTCTATTCAATATGAATCCCGATATCCATTGAAAGAATCAAATCGATGAAGGAAAAAAAGAGTATAGGCCTTTAATTTTAATAATTATTAAAATTAATAACAAGAAAATCACATAATCTTTTTTTAGTATTCCGAAGAAGTAATTGATTGAGCAGTTGACAGATGATCCAGTGGTTCAGTTCCATGGGAACCTCTTTGGATTTCGAAAAGGATTAGTAAAGCCCACTGATTTTTAACGTTTGAACCATGATATGAAATGAGTTCGATAAAGCAAGCATAACATAAATAAAATGTCTAAAAGAATAAAAAAAAGCGGGAACGCGCAATATGTGACTTGCCCAAGGCAATATTTTATTATGTGTAGTATATCGTTGGACAACCACTATGTCTATGTTGTTTCCTATAGGAAGTCTGTATATACTTAATAACATAACTATTTTTTTTTAATCTTTGAACAGTAAAAAAAAAAAGAGGGGGAAACCAAAAACAAATAAAAAAGTAAAATAAAAAGGACTTTGCAGAACGATCTATAAAACAATTGATATGGTTTGAGTTTGATTCTTCAACTCAATTAGTAGTACTTCTAGAGTCCACTTCTACCCCATACTACGAGTGAAAGAGAAAATGTAAAGACTACCATTAAAGCAGCCCAAGCGAGACTTACTATATCCATGTGAATTATATCCCCTATCTCTATAAATATAAAGGAATTATTCCATTATTGTTCACTAATCATTATTATGTTCATTAATAATAGTGGAATCCCTGGCGAAGAGTCAAAAGGGGATTCTAACCCAACACCGTTGATGAAACAATCCAATAAACTCACAATTATAACAGTTTCTTATATGATTTCTAGTAGAATCGGAAAACATTAAGCACAAGCAAAATACGTAGATACACCCCTGGAAATCTCAAGGGAATGGTACTAACATGTAGTAATAATAAGACCTAGTCTTTTTTTTGTTGACCTTCATTTCATTACATTAAGTCAAAAGTATCCAAATATAGAGTCAAGATAGATCACTATCTATCACATACCCCTAATTTCGCATTTTAGCTAATCCTTACGTTACGTCTCCTGCTTGTCTATGTGAAACAATCAGAAGATAGTCTATTACATTAAAGACAATTATCTCTTCAATCAATATTAAATTGATTGCAGGAGCACACATAGAATTTCATGAGTTCGTATACGAATAAAGTATCTTTCGACCTTTCCGCAACTAATAATTAAATTCCTCATTCGTCTATCCAAATTAATTGAAGACCCAGTTAATAAACACTACATTAATAACAGCTGTCATATCAAGATTTAACGATTCTTTTTCATTCAAAACAAAATTCACTAATATAATCTTTTCCGTGAATTGAAGCCTAGACGCAAGGATTTACAGCATTTTCATTTTAGAGAACAGAACCGCCAGATGCTTATAGCATCAAGCAAGTATCAAGAGTCGCTTACTTCATGCTGGAAAAAGATTTGTCAAGTTATCTTAGCAAAACAGAATAAGGTATTCTTATTTTTTTGTTGATCAGGCGACACCCAGATTTGAACTGGGGAAAAAGGATTTGCAGTCCCCCGCCTTACCGCTCGGCCATGTCGCCAAAACGATACAAAAAATATATGAAAATATTTCAATATTTCATTTTTTATTTTTTTTTTTGGGGGGGGGTTATTCATTTTTGTACTTGTATCGTGAATCCTGTTTTTTTTCTTTAATCTATTTCCTAAAAGTAAAAGAAATCCTTACCTTTCTCTTTTGATTGGATACATTTCTTTGATTGATTGTATAATATCTTAAAACAAACACACTATTTAAAAACACTCCTTCCCTTTTCTATTGAAAAATTAATTGTGGATT